GTGCTATTTGTTTACACCCATTGGTTTGTAAAGGATTCAACGCAGACTTTGATGGGGATCAAATGGCTGTTCATGTACCTTTATCTTTGGAGGCCCAAGCGGAGGCCCGTTTACTTATGTTTTCTCATATGAATCTTTTGTCTCCGGCCATTGGGGATCCCATTTCCGTACCAACTCAAGATATGCTTATTGGGCTCTATGTATTAACGAGTGGGAATCGTCGAGGTATTTGTGCAAATAGATATAATCCATGGAGTCGAAGAAACTATCAAAATGAAAAATGGAACCATCCAAATTATAAGTATACGAAAGAACCCTTTTTTTGTAATTCCTATGATGCAATTGGGGCTTATCGTCAAAAAAGAATCAATTTAGATAGTCCTTTGTGGCTCCGGTGGCAACTAGATCAACGTGTTGTTGCTTCAAGAGAAGCTCCCATTGAAGTTCACTATGAATCTTTGGGTACCTATCATGAGATTTATGGACATTATCTAATAGTAAGAAGTGTAAAAAAAGAAACAATTTATATATATATTCGAACAACCGTTGGTCAGATTTCGTTTTATCGAGAAATTGAAGAAGCTATACAAGGATTTTTTCAAGCCTGCTCATATGGTACTTAATCATATCTTGCGAAGTAACTCTATGATACCAATGGAATTCGGCCCGGCCGAGTTCAACCAGGACCATAGTTCGTGAATTTCTACCCGAATTAAGATCGAGAAAAGGAAGTTTTCCAATCACTAACTTACACCCACTCATTGTCGAATCCCACTCAGCGGAATATGGAGGTACTTATGGCAGAAGGGGCAAATCTGGTCTTTCACAATAAAGTAATAGATGGAATTGCCATGAAACGACTTATTAGCAGATTAATAGATCATTTTGGAATGGCATATACATCACACATCCTGGATCAAGTAAAGACTCTAGGATTCCAGCAAGCCACTGCTACATCTATTTCATTAGGAATTGATGATCTTTTAACAATACCTTCTAAGGGATGGCTAGTCCAAGATGCTGAGCAACAAAGTTTTATTTTGGAAAAGCACCACCATTATGGGAATATCCACGCGGTAGAAAAATTACGTCAATCCATTGAGATATGGTATGCTACAAGTGAACATTTGCGACAAGAAATGAATCCTAATTTTAGGATGACTGACCCTTATAATCCAGTTCATATGATGTCCTTTTCAGGAGCTAGAGGAAATGCCTCTCAGGTACACCAATTAGTAGGCATGAGAGGATTAATGTCGGATCCACAAGGACAAATGATTGATTTACCTATTCAAAGTAATTTACGCGAAGGACTCTCTTTAACAGAATATATAATTTCTTGCTACGGGGCCCGTAAAGGGGTTGTGGATACGGCGGTCCGAACTTCAGATGCTGGATATCTCACGCGAAGACTTGTTGAAGTAGTTCAACATATTGTTGTACGTAGAAGAGATTGTGGCACCATACGTGGTATTTCTGTGAGTCCCCAAAACAGTACGATACCGGAAAGAATTTTTATACAAACACTAATTGGTCGTGTATTAGCAGACGATATATATATGGGTCCGCGGTGCATTGCCGCTCGAAATCAGGATATTGGGGTTGGACTTGTTAATCGATTGATAACCTTTCGAGTCCAACCAATATCTATTCGAACTCCCTTTACCTGTAGAAATACATCTTGGATCTGTCGATTATGCTATGGCCGGAGTCCTACTCACGGCGACCTGGTCGAATTAGGAGAAGCTGTAGGTATTATTGCGGGGCAATCCATTGGAGAGCCGGGTACTCAACTAACATTAAGAACTTTTCATACTGGCGGAGTCTTCACGGGGGGTACTGCAGAACATGTACGAGCCCCTTCTAATGGAAAAATAAAATTCAATGAGGATTTGGTTCATCCCACCCGTACACGTCACGGCCACCCTGCCTTTCTATGTTATATAGACTTGGATGTCACTATTGAGAGTGAAGATATTATCCATAATGTGAATATTCCGCCAAAAAGTTTTCTTTTAGTTCAAAACGAGCAATATGTAGAATCAGAACAAGTGATTGCTGAAATTCGCGCGGGAACATCCACTTTGAGTTTTAAAGAAAAGGTTCGAAAACATATTTATTCTGACTCAGAGGGAGAAATGCATTGGAGTACCGACGTGGATCATGCACCTGAATTTACATATGGTAATGTTCATCTCTTACCAAAAACAAGCCATTTATGGGTATTAGCCGGAAGGCCACACAAATCCATTGCGGCCCCACGTTCGCTACATAAGGATCAAGACCAAACGAACGCCCATTTTCTTTCTGTCGAACAAAGATATATTTCGAACTCTTCATTGACCAAGGCTCACACGAGACATAAATTTTGGAGTTCAGATCTTTCTATTTCTAGTAAAAAAGGGGGTAGAATTGCTGATTATTCAAAACTTAATCGAATCGTAAGAACTGGGCATTCTAATCTCATATATCCTGACACAAATTCCGGTTTATTGGCAAAGAGACGACGAAATCGATTCACCATTCCATTTCAATCGACTCAAGAACGAGAGAAAGAATTAATGCCCCCTTCAGGTATCTCGATTGAAATACCCATAAATGGCAGTTTCCGGAGAAAGAGTATTCTTGCTTATTTTGATGATCCTAGATACCGAAGGGCTAGTTCGGGAATTACAAAATATGGGACTATAGAGGCGCATTCAATCATAAAAAAAGAGGGTTTGATTGAATATCGAGGAGTCAAAGAATTTAGAACAAAAGGTCAAATGCAAGTAGATCGCTTTTTTTTCATTCCCGAGGAAGTACATATCTTACCACGATCTTCTTCCATAATGGTACGGAACAATAGTATCATTGGAATAGATACACAAATAACTTTAAATATAAGAAGCCGCGTAGGCGGGTTGGTCCGAATAGAGAAGAAAAAAAAAAAGATTGAATTAAAAATCTTTTCGGGAAATCTACATTTTCCCGGAAAAACAGATAAAATATCTCGACACAGGGGCATTTTGATACCGCCGGGAAGGGGACAAACAAAATCGAAACATTTGAAAAATTGGATCTATGTCCAACGAATTACACCTACTAAGAAAAGGTATTTTGTTTTAGTTCGACCCGTAGTCACATATGAAATAACGGATGGTATAAGTTTATCAACACTTTTCCCTCAGGATCTGTTGCAGGAAAGGGATAAGGTGCAACTTCGAGTTGTCAATTATATCCTTTATGGAAATGGCAAGCCGATTCGGGGAATTTCTGACACAAGTATTCAATTAGTTCGGACTTGTTTAGTATTGAATTGGGATCAAGACAAAAAAAGTGCGTCTAGTGAAGAGGCGCGTGCCTCCTTTGTTGAAGTAAAGACAAATGATATGATTCAAAATTTCCTAAGAATCGATTTAGTGAAATCCACTATTTCGTATACTGGAAAAAGGAACGATCCATCGGGTTCAGGATTGCTTTTTGATAATGGATCATCTCGTATGAATCCTTTTTTTTCTATTTATTCAAAAACAAGACTTCAACAATCTTTTAGTCAAAATTATGAAACTGTTCGTACGTTGTTGAATAGAACGAAGGAATGCCAATCTTTTCTCATTTTGTCATCAGCCAATTGTTTTCGAATGGGTCCATTCAAGGGTCTAAAATATTACAAAGAAAAAGAACCCGACCCGAGAATTTCAATTCGGAATTCGTCGGGTCCTTTTGGAACAGCTCTTCAAATTGCGAATTTTTTTTCATTTTACCGGTTAATAACTCGTAATCAGATCTTGGTAACGAACTATTTGCAACTTGATAATTTAAAACAAACTTTTCGAGTAATGAAATATTATTTAATCGATGAAAATCGTAAGGGTTATAATTCCGATTCGGTAAGTAACAGTATTTTGAATCCGTTCAAATTGAATTGGTATTGTCTTCACCACAATTCTTGTGAAGAGACTTCCACAAAAATAAGTCTTGGACAATTTCTTTGTGAAAATGTATGTATAGCTAAAAACGGGCCACATGTAAAGGCGGGTCAAGTTCTAATTGTTCAAGTCGGCTCTGTAGTAATAAGAGCAGCGAAACCCTATTTGGCCACCCCAGGAGCAACTGTTCATGGTCATTATGGGGAAATTGTTTATGAAGGAGATACATTAGTTACATTTATATATGAAAAATCGAGGTCTGGTGATATAACGCAAGGCCTTCCAAAGGTGGAACAGGTCTTAGAAGTTCGTTCGCTTGAGTCAATATCGATGAATCTAGAAAGGAGGATTGACGCTTGGAATGAGCGTATAACAGGAATTCTTGGATTTCCTTGGGGATTCTTGATTGGCGCCGAGCTAACTATAGTGCAAAGTCGTATTTCTTTGGTTAATAAGATCCAAAAGGTTTATCGATCCCAAGGGGTACAGATCCACAATAGGCATATCGAAATTATTGTACGTCAAATAACATCAAAAGTCTTGGTTTCAGAAGACGGAATGTCTAATGTTTTTTTACCAGGAGAGCTAATTGGATTGTTGCGAGCGGAACGAACAGGGCGTGCTTTGGAAGAAGCGATCTCTTACCGAGCCGTCTTATTGGGAATAACGAGAGCTTCTTTGAATACTCAAAGTTTTATATCCGAAGCGAGTTTTCAAGAAACTGCTCGAGTTTTAGCAAAAGCGGCTCTCCGGGGCCGTATTGATTGGTTAAAAGGTCTAAAAGAAAACGTGGTTCTGGGAGGAATGATACCTGTTGGTACCGGATTCAAAGGATTAGTACATCGTTCAAGCCAACAAAGGAGCATTCCTTTGAAAAACAAAAAAAAGAATCTATTTGAGGGGGAAATGAACGATATTTTGTTTTACCACAGAGAATTTTTTAATTCTTGTGTTTAAAAAAAATGGAAATCATCTATCAAAATCCTAGTTTAGGCAATTTAAGAACGGATTCCTCCTATTTATTTGTTCTATATTTATTGTGGGCATTTTCTTTTTTTTTATAGGATAATAGATATAGATAATAAGGAATAGAAAGGAAGTAATGGTTTGGATTGTGTATCAACGGTCAATTAGCTGTCGAAGAGAAGGTTCCGTCGGAACAATTTTTTATTTCGGGATACCTCATCTCTTAAAAAAAAGAGAAAGTGCGAGGATAAATGACAAGAAGATATTGGAACATCAATTTGGAAGAGATGATGGAAGCGGGAGTTCATTTTGGCCATGGTACTAGGAAATGGAATCCTAGAATGTCACCCTATATCTCGGCAAAGCGTAAAGGTATTCATATTACAAATCTTACTAGAACTGCTCGTTTTTTATCAGAAGCTTGTGATTTAGTTTTTGATGCAGCAAGTAAAGGAAAACAATTTTTAATTGTTGGGACAAAAAATAAAGCAGCTGATTCAGTAGTACGGGCTGCAATAAGGGCTCGGTGTCATTATGTTAATAAGAAATGGCTTGGGGGTATGTTAACGAATTGGTCCACCACAGAAACTAGACTTCATAAATTCAGAGACTTGAGAATGGAACAAAAGGCGGGAAGACTTGCCTGTCTTCCGAAGAGAGATGCAGCCATGTTGAAGAGACAGTTATCTCACTTGCAAACATATCTGGGTGGGATTAAATATATGACAGGGTTACCGGATATTGTAATCATCGTTGATCAGCAAGAAGAATATACAGCCCTTCGAGAATGTATTACTTTGGGAATTCCAACGATTTGTTTAATCGATACAAATTGCGACCCCGATCTTGCAGATATTTCGATTCCGGCAAACGATGACGCTATAGCCTCAATCCGATTAATTCTCACCAAATTAGTATTCGCAATTTGTGAAGGTCGTTCTAGCTATATAAGAAATCCTTGATTCATAAGAAAAAATGGAATTCTTGAATTAATAGAGGAGAATCGGTTAGGATTCCTGAATATCAAAAAAGATATACAAATAGCTGGGGATATGATGTGATTAGTTGGTATTATATACGATTGAAGTAGACAAGTCGAGAAAGCAATGGTTGAATCAAAATAATATTTTTTTACGGTTATATTTCTGCCAGAGGACAATATGAATGTTCTATCATGTTCAATCAATACACTAAAGGGATTATATGATATATCCGGTGTGGAAGTCGGCCAACATTTCTATTGGCAAATAGGCGGTTTTCAAGTCCACGGCCAAGTACTTATTACTTCTTGGGTTGTAATTGCTATCTTATTAAGCTCAGCCGCCATAGCTGCTCGAAATCCACAAACAATTCCGACTGACGGTCAGAATTTCTTTGAATATGTCCTTGAATTCATTCGAGACGTGAGCAAAACTCAGATTGGAGAAGAATATCGTCCTTGGGTTCCCTTTATTGGGACTATGTTTCTATTTATTTTTGTTTCTAATTGGGCAGGGGCTCTTTTACCTTGGAAAATAATACAGTTACCTCATGGCGAATTAGCCGCACCTACGAATGATATAAATACGACTGTAGCTTTAGCTTTACTCACGTCAGTAGCATATTTCTATGCGGGTCTTTCAAAAAAAGGCTTGAGTTATTTTAGTAAATACATTCAACCAACTCCAATTCTTTTACCCATTAACATCTTAGAAGATTTCACAAAACCTCTCTCCCTTAGTTTTCGACTTTTCGGAAATATATTGGCTGATGAATTAGTCGTTGTTGTTCTTGTTTCTTTAGTCCCTTTAGTAGTTCCTATCCCTGTCATGTTTCTTGGATTATTTACAAGTGGTATTCAGGCTCTTATTTTTGCAACTTTAGCCGCAGCTTATATAGGCGAATCTATGGAAGGTCATCATTAATTCATTTTGAAAGATTCTTTTTTTTTTAGATCAAGTCAATATATGTTTCAAGACAATCTGCTTAGGGAACATACGGGTATGTTCGATAGTAAGCAAAAGGGATAGTAGAGGGGTATTGATTCGTATCGAAAGGCCGAACTAGGCATATGGAATCGAATAGTTATAAGTCAACTCCTGGAGACGTTTTAATTCAAAGTTTAATTCAAAGAAAGATTCTAGAATCCAATTGAATTTAAGGAAGAACGCTGGGTTTACGTTATGGAAGAAAGACATGTATATTGGATAGTAGATATTGCCTAGTTATATATGAATATAAACTAATATTAAGCCCTACTTTAATTTAGATTTAGATGGGGGATATTAATCGAAGTCTTTTTTTTTATTGCATAAACGAAAAAATAAAGCAAGAAAGGGCCGAAGAATTCAACAAATGGTTAGAAAGAAATGAGAAATTCAAGTCAAGTTGTATAAATTCAGGAAAGACTCAATAAAGAGGAATTAAAACGTAGAAAGTTTTTCTGATGATCTGATGGAATATTTTTATTTCAATTCGGAGTTTTTACTGAATTCGACTGGCTGAATCTTAGTCGATGGAATAATTTAGTCATAATTTTTTCGTTGATTGTATCATTAACTATTTCTTTTTTTTGTGTGAGGAATTTATCATGAATCCACTTATTTCTGCTGCTTCCGTTATTGCTGCTGGATTGGCTGTAGGACTTGCTTCTATTGGACCAGGAGTTGGTCAAGGTACTGCTGCAGGCCAAGCTGTAGAAGGTATTGCGAGACAGCCCGAAGCAGAGGGGAAAATACGAGGTACTTTATTACTTAGTTTGGCTTTTATGGAAGCTTTAACAATTTATGGATTGGTTGTAGCATTAGCTCTTTTATTTGCGAATCCGTTTGTTTAATCCTAATCCTAACAAAAATACGTATTTTTTCTTTGGACTTGACGCCTGCCGGCTTGCCTTTTCGCATTATACCAAGATTTCGCTACTACAATTATTTGTGCGTTGCGTTGAGAAAACTGGGGGAAGGGCAGATTTGAGGATTTAGTGTTACCGATTCGCTTTCTTCCTTCCCCTTCTTAGTTCAAAAGCTGTTTCGGAAATGGTGCAACAAACGCAGTATTTCGCAATTTACACGAAAAGCCGGTACCTAATCCTATTCTCATAAGTCTGAGTCTTATTGGAAATCTCAAGTGAGAAAAAGAAAATACATTGTGAAATGGAATATTTTTGAATCTATTTTTTATTTATAAATAGGAAATCGCTCAAGAATACAACAAACAAGATGTTCGATTTTTTAGTCTATCTATAAGAGGAGATCTTATGAAAAATGTAACCGATTCTTTCGTTTCCCCGGGTCACTGGCCATCTGCCGGGAGTTTCGGATTTAATACCGATATTTTAGCAACAAATCCAATAAATCTTAGTGTAGTGATTGGTGTATTGATCTTTTTTGGAAAGGGAGTGTGTGCGAGTTGTTTATTTCACGAATAGACTGGATTCAACCAGCTGCACCCCTTTTCGGTATAACTAGTAAATAAGGGTGCATGATCTCGCGAATTACTTCTGAATAAATTAAGAAATCATATAATCATATGTAAGAACCATAGCATTTCGTGATTCGTTGGTAAATATACTTTGATTCTCTAGCAACCAATAATGTGGACCTATTAACATGGTTAAAGCTAAACCGTTTGAAGTTCAGCCACAGCATGGTACTCTTTCTACCACTCTATTAATATTGAAATGGTTTTCCATTTCGAAGGAATAGTTAGAAATTTATCGATATATAACACTCATATCGATAAAAAGATTTGAAACTATTATTGGTATTGGAAAGGGGTTTATCCTTTTTTCTTTTTTTTTCATTTTTGTTTAAATGCCAAATGCTGAGTTGATGACCTATTTTTTAAAAAAATATCAAATAAGAAATTTTTTTGGATTAAAAAAAAAACAACTTTGCTGACAATTACATATTTTTTGTTTGGTCAGAAGCGTCCTCAAAAAATTTTGGCTTTGGATTATTGATTCATTTCCAATTTTGTTCGAATATGAGCAAAGAGTAGAGGATAGGTTCATTACATTCAAAAAAGATAGGGTATGGAATTTTACCCTAAAAAATAGAAGTAATTGAGCGTGAGAGCCAAATGAATCGAAAGATTCACGTTTGGTTCGGGAAGGGATCATGAAAGTTTTAAAATGAATGGAAAGATAATCTACTTTCATTAAGTGATTTATTAGATAATCGAAAACTGCGAATCATGAATACTATTCGAAATTCAGAAGATCTGCGCGGAAGGGCCATTGAACAGCTAGAAAAAGCCCGGATTCGCTTACAAAAAGTAGAAGCGGAAGCAGATCAGTTTCGAGCGAATGGATATTCTGAAATTGAACGAGACAAATTGAATTTGATTCAGTCAACTTATAAAACGTTAGAACAATTAGAAAATTACAAAAACGAAACTATTCATTTTGAACAGCAAAGAGCGATTAATCAAGTACGCCAACGGGTTTTCCAACAAGCCCTACAAGGGGCTCTAGGAACCCTGAATAGTTGTTTGAGCAACGAGTTACATTTACGTACCATTAACGCAAATATTGGCATGTTTGGCACAATGAAAGAAATAACCGATTAGTCCTTCGACTGTGGGTAAGGTATTATTTTTTTTTTGTTTCCAAAAAAGAATTCATTTAATTTAAGAAAGACTCATGACAACCATTCGAGCTGATGAAATTTATAATATTATTCGTGAACGTATTGAACAATATAATAGAGAAGTCAAGATTGTAAATACAGGTACCGTACTTCAAGTGGGCGATGGCATTGCTCGTATTCACGGTCTTGATGAAGTAATGGCAGGCGAATTAGTCAAATTTGAAGAGGGTACAATAGGCATTGCTCTGAATTTGGAATCAAATAATGTCGGTGTTGTATTAATGGGTGACGGTTTGATGATACAAGAAGGAAGTTCTGTAAAAGCAACAGGACGAATTGCTGAGATACCTGTCAGTGAGGGTTATTTGGGTCGGGTTATAAATGCCCTGGCTAAACCTATTGATGGTAGAGGTGAAATTTCAGCTTCGGAATTTCGCTTAATTGAATCTCCCGCGCCTGGTATTATTTCGAGACGTTCTGTATATGAGCCTCTTCAAACGGGGCTTATTGCTATTGATTCGATGATCCCTATAGGCCGCGGTCAGCGAGAATTAA